CTCTTCTTTTTTTCTTTTTCGTTTCACATTTATCATCAACCAAATGGGGGAATTTCCATTTCTTCGACTAGTACCGATTCGATTGATGGGAGAGAGGCATATGTGGATTAGTACAATTATTATATTATTAGCATCAGATTCAGGATTCCACGGGATACCGTACTGTACTGGGTCTGGCTTTTTCAATTACTCCCGATCTGTGAAATATGAAATAGAGTAGAGTATTGTATGTTTCCCGGGAGTACATACATAAATGGAATTTGTACAATATAAAATAAATTGAACATAGTTACTGTGTATAGAATAGTATAGAATACTTTTTTTTTAAGATTAAAATAAAAGTATATCCTTTTCGGGCCCTATTTTGTGTAACCTCAATTTCAAATTTTACTAATTTGAAATAATCTATCTCATTCAAATTTCGCATTGAGCTTTTGATATATGCGTCCCATTCCTAATCCAATGAAAGAGGATATTCAAAAAATAAAGATCAAACAAGGATCACTTTTTTATTAGCGAGGTAATGAATTTTTTTTTTTTTTATAAGGGTTTTTCCTTGAAAGAACAAACTTTTTAAATTTATATATAAATATATAAAAAAATAGTGAATTTGATGGAATATTCGATTTTTTTATACCGGAATTTGTACTCGTCTTTATCATACTTCTTTTGTTTTCCAAGAAGATTTGATCATTAAAAAAAGGAGTTTATAACTTAGCTCCTTCCTTTTTTTTCATTGAGCTTCTATTGTTTGTTGGGGTTTGTTTCGAACCAATGGTAAGTGGAAAGGCGGTTAGATGATACTTCATCAGATGATTGTACAAAGAGGGCGGTAGGTTATAGAAAAGAAAGAATGGAAAAGAATGATAAATAAATAAAGGAATTATTGATTGTATCGGGAATCAAATTTTGAGTTCAGTATGGATAAAAGATCGTCCTATGTTATACTATTCAATTCTTGACGATGAATCGATTTGATAGCTCCGATATTGTTATTCATGATATTGATCCGATTCGATATCATCGAGATGTAATGCATCCCATTGAATTTACAGGCGAAAGATTTATTATCTCTATGGGATTAACTCCCGAGTTATTGCGAATTAAAGAAAAATTAAACAATGAGATTATGGAAGTAAATATTCTCGCATTTATTGCTACTGCACTGTTTATTCTAGTTCCTACTGCTTTTTTACTTATAATATACGTAAAAACAGTCAGCCAAGGTGATTAATTTGAATTAAACTTGATTTTTTATTTCTTATCAATAATTGCAGAGAAGAAAAGGATAAAAATTAGAAAAGGATAAAAATTTCGCGTCTTAAATGAAATGGGCAGACTAGAATCAGTCGTATTCTATGAGATACGATAGTATGGTAGAAAGATTCAGATATTTCTTTCTACCATACTATCTAGTATTGTTATTGTAGTGTATAAAGTTGTATTGTAATGCGGGTTAATTTAATATAGATTAATATAGATCAATCTACAATAGTATCATCATATTCCTTTTCTATATATAGAAATCGATTTAATTACGTATATATAATTAATTACGTATATATAATATATATAGTGATAATGTATATTATATAGTATCCCAATTCTATTTCTTTACTTTATCTATTTGTATTTAATTTGTGTTGATTTCAATTAAATTAATTTGAAATAATCGAAAGCTACTTTTACGATTCGAATTCCTAGATTTCTGATTATTTTCAATATGAATCCCGATCGAAAGAATCAATGACTTCTTCGGATTTCGAAAAGGATTAGTAAAACCCGTCGACTTTTAACGTTTGAACCATGATATGAAATGGGTTCAATAAAACAAGCAAAACATAAATAAAATTTCTAAAATAGTAAAACTAAAACAAGCGGCGCAATATGTGACTCGCCCAAGACAATATTTTAGGATGTGCAGTATCTCGTTGGACAACTACTATGTTGTTTCCCAATGTGTATCCACGTAATGGAATAACCGAATAGTTTTCTCTTTGATCTTTGAACAGTAAAGAGGTAAACAAAATAAAAAAAAAAGTTCCGTTCTTCCTCATGGTCCATATCTAACTTTGGTAAGAGTCAGTTCATCGAAATAGAAAATTTATGAAGAATTCAGTTGGAATAAATTTCAAGAATTCAGTTGGAATAAATTTCCTACCATTTGTATTCCTTTTACTTTTTTTACTTTCAAAATACGAACACGGAAATAATTGAAATATTTCTTTGATTGAAAGAGTATTATTCATAGAATACATTACTCAACTAAAATCCAAGAGAATTTCGAAATGAAGATATTTTTCATTTCTATTTCAATTTAAAAATAAAATTTTAAATTGAAATAGTGAAATTTAAAATAAAAAAAACTTTGGCGAACGATCTATAAAAACAAGTGATACTGTTTAGTTCCTAAACTCAATTAGTAGTACTTCTAGAGTCCACTCCTTCCCCATACTACTAGTGAAAGGGAAAACGTAAAGACTACCATTAAAGCAGCCCA